AATTTACTTACGATACTTAGTTGACATTCAGAAAAAGTATCTAATGAATTATGAGTTCAATAGATCCTGTTTAGCAGAAAGACGGATATTCCTTGCTCATTATCAGACAATCACTTATTCACAAACCTCGTGTGGGGCTAATAGTTTTCATTTCCCATCTCATGGAAAACCCTTTTCGCTCCGCTTAGCCCTCTCCCCTTCTAGGGGTATTTTAGTGATAGGTTCTATAGGAACTGGGCGGTCCTGTTTGGTCAAATACCTAGCGACAAACTCCTATGTTCCTTTCATTACGGTATTTCCGAACAAGTTCCTGGATGACAAGCCTAAAGGTTATCTTATTGATGATATCGATATTGATGATAGTGACGATATCCATATTGATGATAGTGACGATATTGATGATGACCTTGATACGGAGCTGCTAACTATGACGAATGTGCTAACTATGTATATGACGCCGAAAATAGACCGATTTGATATCACCCTTCAATTCGAATTAGCAAAAGCAATGTCTCCTTGCATAATATGGATTCCAAACATTCATGATCTGTATGTGAATGAGTCGAATTACTTATCCCTCGGTCTATTAGAGAACTATCTCTCCAGGGATTGTGAAAGATGTTCCACTAGAAATATTCTTGTTATTGCTTCGACTCATATTCCCCAAAAAGTGGATCCCGCTCTAATAGCTCCGAATAAATTAAATACATGCATTAAGATACGAAGGCTTCTTATTCCACAACAACGAAAGCACTTTTTCATTCTTTCATATACTAGGGGATTTCACTTGGAAAAGAAAATGTTCCATACTAACGGATTCGGGTCCATAACCATGGGTTCCAATGCACGAGATCTTGTAGCACTTATCAATGAGGCCCTATCAATTAGTATTACACAGAAGAAATCAATTATAGAAACTAATACAATTAGATCAGCTCTTCATAGACAAACTTGGGATTTGCGATCCCAGGTAAGATCGGTTCAGGATCATGGGATCCTTTTCTATCAGATAGGAAGGGCTGTTGCACAAAATGTACTTTTAAGTAATTGCCCCATAGATCCTATATCTATCTATATGAAGAAGAAATCATGTAAGGAAGGAGATTCTTATTTGTACAAATGGTACTTCGAACTTGGAACGAGCATGAAGAAATTAACGATACTTCTTTATCTTTTGAGTTGTTCTGCCGGATCGGTCGCTCAAGATCTTTGGTCTTCACCCGGATCCGGTGAAAAAAATGGGATCACTTCTTATGGATTCGTTGAGAATGATTCTGATCTAGTTCATGGCCTATTAGAAGTAGAAGGCGCTCTGGCGGGATCCTCACGGACAGAAAAAGATTGCAGTCAGTTTGATAATAATCGAGTGACATTACTTCTTCGGTCCGAACCAAGGAATCCGTTAGATATGATGCAAAATGGATCTTTTTCTATCGTTGATCAGAGATTTTTCTATGAAAAATACGAATCGGAGTTTGAAGAAGGGGAAGGGGCCCTCGACCCGCAACAGATAGAGGAGGATTTATTCAATCACATAGTTTGGGCTCCTAGAATATGGCGCCCTTGTGGCAATCTATTTGATTGTATCGAAAGGCCCACTGAATTGGGATTTCCCTATTGGGCCGGGTCATTTCGGGGCAAGCGGATCATTTATCATAAAGAGGATGAGCTTCAAGAGAATGATTCGGAGTTCTTGCAGAGTGGAACCATGCAGTACCAGACACGAGATAGATCTTCCAAAGAACAAGGCTTTTTTCGAATAAGCCAATTCATTTGGGACCCTGCGGATCCATTCTTTTTCCTATTCAAAGATCAGCCCTTTGTCTCTGTGTTTTCACGTCGAGAATTCTTTGCAGATCAAGAGATGTCAAAGGGGCTTATTACTTCCCAAACAAATCCTCCTACATCTATATATAAACGCTGGTTCATCAAGAATACGCAAGAAAAGCACTTCGAATTGTTGATTCATCGCCAGAGATGGCTTAGAACCAATAGTTCATTATCTAATGGATCTTTCCGTTCTAATACTCCATCCGAGAGTTATCAGTATTTATCAAATCTCTTCCTATCTAACAGAACGCTATTGGATCAAATGACAAAGACATTGTTGAGAAAGAGATGGCTTTTCCCGGATGAAATGAAACATTTGATTCATGTAACAGGAGAAAGATTTCCCATTCCTTAGCCGTAAAGATATGTGGCCATGAAAAAGGGATTAAGTGGAACAGAATTGGCCGGGTGGTAGAGTCGTGGAAACACTTGTTTATTCCATATTTTGGACCTTAGCTCCATGGAACAATATGCTACTGCTGAAGCATGGAAGAATTGAAATCTTAGATTAAAACACTATGTATGGATGATATGAACTGCCTAAACAAGAATTCTTGAACGGTGAACAACCAGAGCCTATTACTCACTACATCAAACAATTTCCATTGAGGAGGTCTCAATATGAACCGAATATATGGTCTAAATCAGTCGCGTAGCATTGTGTCACGAATGAATCCGAATCCCATGTTTATTTTGAATGTACGAGATTATGGAGGTCTCATTTTCACCACATTGCCCGGTATGAAACACAATCTTAGGCCAGATATGTTTATTCAACATTCTTGTGATGCTGGTAGATATGGTTCATCTCATTATTGTTCAAGTTCAGATAATGATAGTGATAGTTCGGATGATTATGGTTCAAGTTTAGATTCTTCAAGTTCGGTAAGACTTGATCCGCATCGTAGTTCAGATCCAAGTCGGTTCAGTGAGGGCGACCGCGAAAGTCACCGAATGGGTCCGGTCCGGCTTTTCCGGATCTTTCTTTTCTTTCTTTTCTTTCTTTTTACTCGCGCAGCCTACGCTATGAACAACAGGGTGCCGGATCTTAACATGCCAGTACCAGTACTGGTGGAGCCTCACCCTCAGGGCGCCCTGCCGGATCTTAACATGCCTGCACCGCCGGAGCCTCACCCTCAGGACGCCCTGCTGGATATGGATAGGGAAATACATCGAACCCTGACCTATCTCCTTCACGTTGCACGTACGCGGGCCATGCCGGAAAAGAAGGTCACGGAGATCCTAAACAAGTTTTCCCTTGAACAGGCCAGCCCCCAGTTTAAGATAGCGCTCCAAGCGCATCTTGAGAATTTACTGATAAAATACTGGAACAACGGTTCGCACATCCCGTTCAAGATAAAAAGAAAAAGGGACATGGATGCCCTTTTCAAGATAATGTGGAAAAGGAATGGACCGTGAGAAGGGAAAGCGGGTAGGCCGCCGGTTATTATTGTTGGAGTGGAGATGATCAAAGCATGGAAAAGTTTAGATCGAGATGGCGAAGAGAAAGAAGAAAAGGTCGCCGACTGCTACTAAGAACCTAACAGAACAAATAAATCCGGTCCGAGTGACTGAGACTCCGTGTTCTTGTTTCCAATTCCTCAAAATAAGAAGCTTTTTATACATCCATATGATCTACTAAAGTAGATCATATGGATGTATAATTAAAGCAGATCTTGGTCCATGGAGTCCCAAGAAGGTAAGAACTCCAACCTGTCCGATGCTTCTTCGGCCAAATACGATATACAAGTGGGACCTGCGCTATGAGCAAGCTGTGCGAAAAACCGCTTCTTTTTTCCAGTTCCGGAACTTGGTCGAAATGGGGTTCTACCGGGAAACCATGGATTTTTGAGTTTTCGCCATTGGTTACTGGTCGAGCCACTGGAATGGAATGAGATAGGAATCTCTGGAGATCTTTCCTCTCCGCTTACTCGTAACAGGGTTTCCCTCTGTAGAAGACTTATTCCGAATGGCGTAATTGTCCTATTTTTTCCTCGATCTTCAAAGAAGCCCTACTTCAATGAAAGCTCCTCCTACTCCTTCTTATCCTTATCCTTTAGGATAGGATCGTCGTTGGTCCTTCTTTAACTAAGAATCTCATGATCTCACCAATTTATAGTAGTTCGCGCGTTCGCGCGAGGGACTATCCTTTCTATCGCTTGCGCTTGCTTTTTCACTCCCCTTAAGCCCCAACGGTCTCTCTCTTCTATAAAGCGAAGCAAAGTGCATGGCGCTGAAGTGAAGAAAGCTCAATAAACACACACGAACACGATGCAGGGCATAGCAACAATGAGACCGCGGATCATATAAAAAGATATTCTGGACCTTTCTCGACGCTTTTGGGTGACTCACCAACCGATCCAGCAGTGATCGATGACAGAATGGTACGAAGAAATCCAAGTCATTGGACTTTTGAGTTCTCCATTGACTTCTCTCTTTACCCACCAAAGGCCTTAGCATATGTTCCGTCATGGGTGTGCACCTCCTTCCGGGGCAGGAGCCCGCCTCCTACTCTCTTATGCAGCATTTATTAGCTTAGCGGGTGGATCGTGCAATAAGCCTTTCTCGACCCTCCTATTCGATAAAAAAAAAGGCCGCAGGTTGATTATTATGCTTGGCTATCGGACTACTAAACACAGGGCTGTGCTAGCTTACTGCCTCGACAGACTCCCAGTTCAAACAAGGATTCTTCTTCTATGGTTACCGCGAACTGACCTTACTGAAGAAAGCCATATGCTTCAAACATATGCTGCTTACTACCTGTCTTATTACCTAAAAGCAGAATAGCTGGTATCATTCGACTCCTGTTACCGGTCCTGACTGAGAGCGAAAGATTACTTTCTCGCTTCCTTACCGCTTAACGAACAAGCTTGGAGACTGCTTGAACCAAGGCTTGCTTACGCGACTCGTTCTTACCTGATAGCAAACATCTCTAAAGCTGCTCTTACCAACCGGCACTACTACGGCTACCACTACATTACTCTTACGGCTCGGCCTGACACTCTTTGCATGCTGCTTGCCTTCAGACTAGCTTGCCTCTCGTCTTTAGAGCTTGGCTCCTGCCTTGTAGCCACCCTCACATTTGAGGGGATCTCTTCCACTTTCCTACACTAGTTCAATGCATCAAACCGCTAACTCTCACTAGGTTTTGAATCACAGAAGACTTTGGA